ATAATGAAATAAATCAAGAAAAAATTACTAATAAAAAAAAAATTCACTTTATCTTTATTTCGACTATAAAAAAGTCACTTTATAATATTAGTAAGAAAAATTCACATATTTTTTGTGATTTATCCTACTTGTCACAAGCATATGTATTTTACAAATTATCACAAACCCAAGTTATTAATTTGTCTAAATTTAGATCTGTTCTTCAATATAACACAACGTCTTGCTTCCTTAAGACTAAAATAAAGGACTATTTTAAAACACTAGGAATATTTCATTCGGAATTAAAACATAAGAAACTTCAGAGTTATAGAATCAATCAATGGAAAAACTGGTTAAGATGGCATTATCAATACGATTTATCTCAGATTAGATGGTCTAGATTAATGCCAAAAAAATGGCGAACTAAGGTTAATCAAAGTTGTATGGCTCAAAATAAAAATAGAAACTTAAACAAATGGAATTCATATGAAAAAGACCAATTAATTCATTACAAAAAAGAAAATGATTCGGAACTCTATTCATTATCAAACCAAAAAGATAATTTTAAAAAATGTTATAGATATGGTCTTTTAGCATATAAATCAATTAATTATGAAAATAAAAGTGACTCATTTTTTTCTAGATTACCCTTTCAAGTAAAGAAGAACTTAGAAATTTCGTATAATTCCAACACGTCCAAACACAACTTTGTTGATATGCCCGGCAATCTTCATATCAATAATTATCTAAGAAAGGTCAATATTCTAGATATAGAAAGAAATCTCGATAGAAAATATTTTGATTGGAAAATTATCCATTTTTCTCTTAGACAAAAAGGAGATATTGAAGCCTGGGTTAAGATCGATACCAACAGTAATCCAAATACTAAAATTGGTATTAATAATTATCAAATAATTGATAAAATTGAGAAAAAAGGGGTTTTTTATCTTACAACTCATCAAAATCCAGAAAAAACTCAAAAAAATTCGAAAAAAGTCTTTTTTGATTGGATGGGAATGAATGAAAAAATATTTAATCGTCCCATATTGAATCTGGAATTTTGGTTCTTCCCAGAATTTGTACTACTTTATAATGTCTATAAAATAAAACCGTGGATTATACCAAGCAAATTCCTTCTTTTTAATTTGAATACAAATGAAAATGTTATTCAAAATAAAAACCAAAAACAAAACTTTTTTCTACCATCAAATAAAAAAATAAAGAATCGAAGTCAAGAAACAAAAGAACCCCCAAGTCAAAGAGAGCGTGGATCAGATATAGAAAACAAAGGAAATCTGAGCCCTGTTTTTTCAAAACATCAAACCGATCTTGAAAAAGATTACGTGGAATCAGACACAAAAAAGGGTCAAAATAAAAAACAATACAAAAGCAACACGGAAGCAGAACTAGATTTGTTCTTGAAACGTTATTTGCTTTTTCAATTGAGATGGAACGATGCTTTGAATAAAAGAATGCTCGAAAATATCAAGGTATATTGTCTCCTGCTTCGACTGATAAATCCAACCAAAATTACTATATCGTCAATTCAAAGGAGAGAAATGAGTTTGGATATAATGCTGATTCAGGCAAATTTACCTCTTACAGACTTGATGAAGAAGGGGGTATTGATTATCGAACCTATTCGGTTGTCTGTAAAACATAATGGACAATTTATTATGTATCAAACCATAGGTATTTCATTGGTTCATAAAAGTAAACACCAAACTAATCAAAGATACCGAGAACAAAGATATGTTGATAAAAAGAATTTTGACGAATTCATTCTGCAACCTCAAACTCAAAGAATAAATACAGAAAAAACTCATTTTGATTTGCTTGTTCCTGAAAATATTTTATGGTCTAGACGTCGTAGAGAATTGAGAATTCGAAGTTTTTTTAATTCTTTGAATTGGAATGTCGTCGATAGAAATTCAGTATTTTGCAACGAAACCAATGTAAAAAACTGGAGTCAATTTTTGGGTGAACGGAAACCCCTTTATAAAGATAAAAATAAATTAATTAAATTTAAGTTCTTTCTTTGGCCTAATTATCGATTAGAAGATTTAGCTTGTATGAATCGTTATTGGTTTGATACCAATAATGGTAGCCGTTTCAGTATCTTAAGGATACATATGTATCCACGATTGAAAATTAATTGATAGTACTATATACCCTGTCTCGTATAGAGTATCTGAAAGCAAACAAATGCAAACATGCCTTGTTTTACATCTCATTCGAATCTAATTCGAGTAGACAATACTAAATCAATAAAATAAGGTATTGATTAGATCTAGAAATGAATCAACAGAATCTTCTTCATTTTAGGATTTTAGGTTTCAATTATTCGCTTTTGTGACTGAAAAAAATGTACCTACCACCTTTTTGGATTCCTATCTGAATCAAATTTCAAATTTGATTAATTTATTGGAATTGCTAAAATTAGAGGTTCATAAAGAAATTAAGTCTATATACCACGTTCAAATTACTGGCATTATTATTACTGATCAATAAAATTCTAAAAAATCCATATCTGTAAAATAAAGAAAGGGGAAATTCATTTATGGTAAAAAATTCTGTCATTTCAGTTATTTTTCAAAAAGAAAAGAAAGGATCTGTTGAATTTCAAGTATTCAATTTCACCAATAAGATACGGAGACTTACTTCACATTTAGAATTGCACAAAAAAGACTATTTATCTCAGAGAGGTTTGAAGAAAATTTTGGGAAAACGTCAACGACTGCTAGCTTATTTGGCAAAAAAAAATAGAGTACGTTATAAAGAATTAATTAATCAGTTGGACATTCGAGAGACAAAAACTCGTTAATTTGATTAATTTGAAGAGTTATTTCATTTTCACTTATATGTTTCGATTAAATTTTGATGAACTTCTTTTCACTTTCAGTAATTCATGGAAGAATGAATCGTTAAAAAACTTATGACTGCACCAACTACAAGAAAAGACCTCATGATAGTCAATATGGGGCCTCAGCACCCATCAATGCACGGTGTTCTTCGACTCATCGTTACTCTAGATGGTGAAGATGTTGTCGACTGCGAACCAATATTGGGTTATTTACATAGAGGGATGGAGAAAATTGCGGAAAACCGAACAATTATACAATATTTGCCTTATGTAACACGTTGGGATTATTTAGCTACTATGTTCACAGAAGCAATAACCATAAATGGACCCGAACAATTAGGCAATATTCAAGTACCTAAAAGGGCTAGCTATATCAGAGTCATTATGTTGGAGTTGAGTCGGATAGCTTCTCATTTGTTATGGCTCGGTCCTTTTATGGCGGATATTGGTGCACAGACCCCTTTCTTCTATATTTTTCGAGAAAGAGAATTGATATATGACCTATTCGAAGCTGCCACCGGTATGCGAATGATGCATAATTATTTTCGTATTGGAGGAGTGGCTGCCGATCTACCCTATGGCTGGATAGATAAATGTTTGGATTTTTGCGATTATTTTTTAACAGGGGTTGCTGAGTATCAAAAACTTATTACCCGGAATCCTATTTTTTTAGAACGAGTTGAAGGCGTAGGCATTATTGGGAGAGACGAGGCAGTAAATTGGGGTTTATCGGGACCAATGCTACGAGCTTCCGGAATAGAATGGGATCTTCGTAAAGTTGATCATTATGAGTCTTACGACGAATTTGATTGGCAGGTTCAATGGCAACGAGAAGGGGATTCATTAGCTCGTTATTTAGTACGAATCGGTGAAATGACAGAATCCATAAAGATTATTCAACAGGCTCTGGAAGGAATTCCAGGAGGGCCTTACGAAAATTTAGAAATGCGACGTTTTGACAGATTAAAAGATCCTGAATGGAATGATTTTGAATATCGGTTTATTAGTAAAAAGCCTTCTCCAACTTTTGAATTGTCGAAACAAGAACTTTATGTGAGAGTTGAAGCCCCAAAAGGAGAATTGGGGATTTTTCTGATAGGAGACCAGAGCGTTTTTCCTTGGAGATGGAAAATTCGCCCACCAGGTTTTATCAATTTGCAAATTCTTCCTCAGTTAGTTAAAAGAATGAAATTGGCTGATATTATGACAATACTAGGTAGCATAGATATCATTATGGGAGAAGTTGATCGTTGAAATGATAATTGATACAACAGAAATAGAGACTATCAATTCTTTTTCCAAATTGGAATCCTTAAAAGAAGTCTATGGGATCATATGGATGCTTGTCCCTATTGTGACTCTTGTATTAGGAATCACAATAGGTGTACTAGTAATTGTTTGGTTAGAAAGAGAAATATCTGCAGGAATACAACAACGTATCGGGCCTGAATATGCCGGCCCTTTAGGAATTCTTCAAGCTCTAGCAGATGGGACAAAACTACTTTTGAAAGAGAACCTTATTCCATCTACAGGAGATACTCGTTTATTCAGTATTGGGCCATCCATAGCAGTAATATCTATCTTTCTAAGTTATTCAGTAATTCCTTTTGGTGATCACCTTGTTCTAGCCGATCTTAGTATTGGTGTTTTTTTTTGGATTGCCATTTCAAGTATTGCTCCCGTTGGACTTCTTATGTCGGGGTATGGATCAAATAATAAATATTCCTTTTTAGGTGGTCTACGGGCAGCTGCTCAATCAATTAGTTATGAAATACCATTAGCTCTATGTGTGTTATCAATATCTCTACGTGTGATTCGGTGAGACCTAAAATTTATCAAAATTCTTTTCTTTCTAGAAACAAGGATAAAAAGATTTGATTGACTATATATATTTTTATTTTTCTTCAGCATTTGAGTTGATGAACTAAACCAGATAGTTATATGAGTGAAAGAAAACGGCTTCTAAATTTGCAGTAAAAAAGTTGAGTCTCATTTCCTATGTACAAGAATCAAATGGTGAAAAAAGTAAACATAAGCAAGAGAGATTGTTTACCCCAAGATTCGTGAATTGTCATGATAGCTTGAAGCGGGTTCAAAAGACCAACTCTATGGAGTTTTTACTGTCTATTACCATAGATGGATTTCCACAACGGGAGGT